GAATTGTGCCTACTATGATCAACCAAGGAGAAAAGATAGAATGAGCATGAGGTAATAATTGCATATTTATCCGAACCACTCCATACGCTCCCATTTTTAATAATATTCCGGCTAGAAGCATACAAGTACTGTAATGTGCCTCCCCATGGGTGTCTGGTAACCATGTATGTAAGGGTATAATCGGCGATTTGACAGCAAAAGCAATAAAAAATCCAATATAAAAAATTATTTCCAGTGCTACAGGATACGATTGATTAACTGATGTTTCAAAATTTAATGTTGGTTCATTAGAACCATATAAACCAATACCCAGAACTCCTATTAATAAAAAAACAGAAGCTCCCGCAGTGTACAAAATAAATTTTGTAGCTGAATACAAACGTTTCTTTCCGCCCCACATGGATAGAAGTAGATAAACGGGAATTAGTTCTAACTCCCACATGATGAAAAAAAGTAAAAGGTCTTGAGAAGAAAATGGTCCTATTTGACCGCTATACATTGCTAACATCAGGAAATGGAATAATCGGGAATCTCGAGTAACCGGCCGGGCCGCTAAAGTAGCTAAAGTAGTGATAAATCCTGTCAGTAAAATAGGTCCTATAGAAATTCCATCTATTCCCAATCTCCAGTAAAAATCAAAAAAATGGATCCATTTATAATTCTCTGTCAGTTGGATTAATGGATCGTCCAATTGGAAATGATACCCAAATGTATAGGTTATTAGAAGGAGTTCGATTATGCATATACAAATAGTATACCACCTAATTACCTTATTCCCTCTATGAGGGAGAAAGAAAATTAAAGAACCCGCAGATATTGGCAAAACTACAACTATCGTTAACCAAGGAAAATCATTCGTGGTAAAAACAAGATACACTTGGACCATAAAAACCCGCGCTCAAAATAATATATTTTGGAGCGCGGGTTTTTGGTGGTAAAAAAAAAAAATTAAATATATTCAAGTAAGGTTTTCTGAAACGTATCAATAAGCTAGCCCCATACTTCGAGTTGTTTCATGCCATAAATAAACTCGAACACTCAAGAAATCCGTTGGACAGGCGGATTCACATCTTTTACAACCGACACAGTCCTCTGTTCTTGGAGCAGAAGCAATTTGCTTAGCTTTACACCCGTCCCAAGGTATCATTTCTAATACATCCGTGGGGCAAGCTCGGACACATTGAGTACATCCTATACACGTATCATAAATCTTTACTGAATGTGACATTGGATCTATAAATTTTTTAAACATCCTAAATTTTCGATCTAGTAAATTTATAAATGAATCATATATTTAGACACCAGATGAATCAATGATTTACCAGAATTTTTTTAATCAATCTACTTCTGGACCGACTCGTGTAAGGGAGCCAAGATACTTTGATTTCTTACTTTTTCGCAAACACGATCATACATTATGCATAATACATGCTAATTCGGATTTATGAATATTCTAATTTATATGATTAATTATGATTAATACTACTTATTCAACAAATTCGATTGATTAATCCGAGTTGATTTTCTGTTACGATAAATTGACGAAACAATAGCAGGTCCAATAGCTGCTTCAGCGGCGGCAATAGCTATAACAAAAATTGAAAAAATATTGCCTTTTAATTGGCGACTATCAAAAAAATCAGAAAATGTTACAAAATTTATATTAACCGCATTCAGTATAAGTTCAAGACACATAAGGGCTCTAACCATATTGCGGCTTGTGATCAATCCATAGATACCGATAGAAAATAAGTAGGCACTCAAAACAAGTACATGTTCGAGCATCATTGACCAACTCCTTATCAATTAAATTTTGATTTATTTCAATATAATATGAACAACAGTTCAACGGATTCAATTGACTAGAATCTAAAAGGTACGGAACAAATAAATAGATTGGTAATAGATCGAATAAAATAATTTCTATTTTCGACATAAACAATCTTTAATTAGAATTGAAGAGAAATAGATGTGATAACACAGAATGCAGTTTCATTTGGATTGCTGTTGCCAATTCTATAGATTTAAGAGTTATTACTGGCGCGCCACAGCGATTGCACCTATCAAAGCGGCTAGAAGAATTATTGAAATGAATTCAAAGGGAAGAAAGAAATCTGTTGATAAATGAATTCCAATTTGTTGACTATTACTTATCAAATCTTGCTCTATAATCTGGTTTGATCTTGTAGTCCAAATAATCCCGTACCATGACGTATCCGTAATAGTACTCATTAGTAAAACAAAAATACTTGTACAAACCAGTAAAGTAACGCCATCCCCAACGGTCCAAAGATTCAAATCTTTGTAATATTCTGAACCATTCATGAACATCACAGCAAATATGATTAAAACATTTATAGCTCCCACGTAAATAAGGAGTTGTGCAGCAGCTACAAAATAAGAGTTTAATAGAATATAGAATAAGGATATACAAACAAGGACGAGTCCCAATGAAAAAGCAGAATAAATTGGGTTGGTAAGTAATACTACTCCTATACCTCCTAATATAAGACCTGATCCCAGAAAGACTAAAAGAAAATCATGTATTGGTCCAGGCAAATCCATTATATGTAAAAAAAGAGATAAAAATCGAAATGTTTTTCATGACCTTATTGAGACTCGACCAGAAAAAATTTTTTATGATTTATAATCAATTCCTAATTGAATGAAATCCTCAGGGATGTGACTTAATGTGGGTACAGATATTGGACTAATTTCATTCTTGATCTGAAAGAGTAATTACAATCAGAAACTATATTTCGAAATAATTATATATATTACTAGATTTTCAATCAAAATTAAGACGTTATTATTACCAACTAATGAATAGTTGGGATTTGTAGGGCGTGACCAAACAAAAGAAACCTTAGTACTTAGTAATTCGAAAATTTTCTTTAATCAAGGGATTTACTTCTTTTTTATTTGAGGAGAATTCAAAATTGTTCGAATTGTATAATCGTCAATTACTGATATTGGTAAACGCCCCAAAGCAATTTGATTATAATTTAATTCGTGACGATCATAAGTAGAAAGTTCATATTCTTCAGTCATTGATAAACAATTTGTTGGACAATACTCAACGCAGTTACCACAAAATATACAGATTCCAAAATCAATACTGTAATTAAGCAACCGTTTCTTGCGAATATCTGTTTCCAATTTCCAATCGACGACGGGTAGATCTATAGGACATACACGAACACATACTTCACAAGCAATACATTTATCAAATTCAAAATGGATTCGACCGCGGAAACGCTCCGCGGTTATTAATTTTTCATAAGGATATTGAATAGTTACAGGTAAACGATTTGCGTGGGATAAAGTAATCATGAAACTTTGACCAATGTACCTTGCAGCTCGTACTGTTTGTTGACCATAATTCATGAACCCAGTTACCATAGCGAACATATCGTGAATATATATGAATAATTTGATGTTTGTTTATTTCTCTTGTTTAAGCCAAGTTGTGAATATCATATTCCTTTACAGTGAAAAGAGTTGGAAAGAAGTTGTTAATAATAGATTACCGAGAGAAATAGGTAAAAGAAATTTCCATCCAAGATTCAACAGTTGGTCCATTCTTAGCCTAGGTAAAGTCCATCTTGTTGCGATAGGAATGAACAAAAACAAATAAGTTTTAGCTAATGTAATAAAGATACCAATTGTCGCCCCCAAAACTCCATATCGTTGATTTATTTCAAAAAGATCCGAAACAAATATATACGGAATAGAGATATTCCAACCGCCCAAGTAAAGAACTGTTACAAATAATGACGAAACTAATAGGTTTAGATAGGAAGCAACGTAAAATAAACCAAATTTGATCCCTGAATATTCGGTTTGATAACCTGCTACTAATTCTTCTTCCGCTTCTGGTAAATCAAAAGGTAATCTCTCACATTCTGCTAGGGAAGAAATTAGAAAAACGATAAACCCTATAGGTTGACGCCACAAATTCCATCCCCAAAAACCATATTTTGATTGCGCCTCAACTATATCAACTGTACTTGAACTATTAGATAATCATAGTCGGTGGTACCATCACTGTTTCCATCGCTATTCCAAAACCGTACATGAGATTTTCACCTCATACGGCTCCTTAAGGGCCATAAAAAAATCTAAGGACCGGGCCGTTTTATCTTGAGCTGCTTGGTTATAAGATAGATAAGATTAAAATCTATCATACGGTCCAAAATTAGACCAATCTAATTCTGTCTGTTATGTTTTAATAATTCTTAAAAAAAATTAATATTAATAATTAATAATAAAGAATACGCAAAAAAAGTACTTCTGAATTGATCTCATCCTTTCTTTAAAAATTTACATAATCATTTCAATTTTTCTTTGTTGAGTAATAACTTGATTCTTCAATAAAATACTCCTTGTAAAAAAATAAATAACCCATCGTTTTCACTTACGAAAAAAAATTATACAGTACATTAATCCATGAATTATGACACGAATTGTATCGATATAAATATGGATATAGGAAAAAAAGAATAAAAAAGATCTTTTTTATTCTTTTGTATTCCTTTCGATTTTTTCGTTCCTATTCTTCTTTCTGTTTATGAAAAAGGGGGACTTACAAAAAAAAAAAGGATTATTTCGTTCCCAATAGTCATTTATTTAATCGGCGTATAGGAGCATACTCTGGATCGGAATCGTGGGGAGTACTGCCTGATCACTTCTACAAATTTAAAGCCCCAATTAGTATTCTTTGTGTATTATGTAGAAATGTCTACTTTTGGATAATTTACATAATCTCCATTACTAATCCTTTGCGTATCTTGGTGTTTCTACCTATCCACTCGTTTTTGTTCAATCGCCCTTTATGGTAATACATGTATGAAATATGGTAATACATATATGAAAATACATACAAACGATAGTGAAAACTCAATATGGTTGATCTTTTGAGCCCGCTTCAAGTCAGGATGACTAATCAACCTATCTTGGGGTAAACGGTATCTTCTGCTTCTGTTTATTTCCGCTCAACTCTCTAACTCTTATACATAGAAAATGAGACTCAATATCTTTACTGCGAATTTATATAAAAGCTGTTTTCTTTCACTCATACAACTATCTGATTTAGTTCATCAATCCGAATAATGAATACAAAATGAAGATATCTACTCAATTCATTCTACCCCTTTTCCTAGAAAGAAAATACTATATAGGAAGAAATAGAGAAAAATTGATGTCTCAACGAATCACACGTAGAGATATTGATAACACACATAAAGTTAATGGTATTTCATAACTAATTGATTGAGCAGCAGCTCGTAGACCACCTAAAAAGGAATATTTATTATTTGACCCGTATCCTGACATAAGAAGTCCAATAGGAGCAATACTGGAAATGGCAATCCATAAAAAAACACCGATATTGAGATCCGCTAAAACAAGGTGATAGCCAAAAGGAACTACTGAATAACTTACTAAAATTGATATGACTGCTATGGATGGTCCGATACTGAATAAACGAGTATCTCCTCTCGATGGAAGAAGATTTTCTTTGAAAAGAAGTTTTGTCCCGTCTGCTAGAGCTTGGAGAACTCCCAAAGGACCGGCGTATTCAGGTCCAATACGTTGCTGTAGCCCTGCGGATATTTCTCTTTCTAACCATACAATTACCAGTACACCTATTGTGATTCCTAATACAAGAGTCAAAATCGGAATAAGGAACCATATAATTCCATAGACCTCTTTTAAAAACTCCAATCTAGAAAAAGAGTTGATATCTTGTATTTCTGTCATATCAATTATCATTTCAACGATCAACTTCTCCCATAATGATATCTATACTACCTAGTATCGTCATAATATCAGCCAATTTCATTCTTTTAACTAACTGAGGAAGAATTTGCAAATTGATAAAACCCGGTGGGCGAATTTTCCATCTCCAAGGAAAACCACTCTGATCCCCTATCAGAAAAATTCCCAATTCTCCTTTTGGGGCTTCGACTCTCACATAGAGTTCTTGTTTCGGTAATTCAAATGTAGGAGAAGGTTTTTTACTAATAAATCGATATTCAAAATCATTCCATTGGGGATTCTTTTCTCTATCAAAGTATCGGATTTCTAAATTCTCATATGGCCCTCCCGGAATTCCTTCCAGAGCCTGTTGAATAATTTTTATGGATTCTGTCATTTCACCTATTCGGACTAGGTAACGAGCTAACGAATCTCCTTCTTTTTGCCACTGTACTTCCCAATCAAATTCGTCGTAACACTCATAATGATCAACTTTCCGAAGATCCCATTGTGTTCCAGAAGCCCGGAGCATTGGTCCTGATAAACCCCAATTTATTACTTCCTCTGTACCAATAATGCCTACTCCTTCAACTCGTTCTAAAAAAATAGGATTCCGTGTAATAAGTTTTTGATATTCAGCGATTCCTGTTAAAAAATAATCGCAAAAATCCAAACATTTATCTATCCAGCCATGAGGTAGATCAGCAGCCACTCCTCCGATACGAAAAAAATTATGCATCATTCTCATACCGGTGGCAGCTTCGAATAGATCATATATTAATTCCCTTTCTCGGAAAATATAGAAAAAAGGTGTCTGTGCACCAATATCTGCCATAAAAGGACCGAGCCATAGCAGATGAGAAGCTATACGACTCAACTCCAACATAATTACTCTGATATAGCTGGCTCTTTTAGGCACTTGAATATTTCCCAACTGTTCCGGGCCATTTACGGTTATTGCTTCTGTGAACATAGTAGCTAAATAATCCCAACGCGTTACATAAGGCAGATATTGTATAATTGTTCGGTTTTCCGCAATTTTTTCCATCCCTCGGTGTAAATAGCCCAATATTGGTTCACAGTCAATCACATCTTCACCATCTAGAGTAACGATGAGTCGAAGAACACCATGCATTGATGGGTGGTGGGGTCCCATATTTACTACCATGAGGTCATTTCTTGTAGCTGGTATATTCATAGGTTTTTCCTCGATTCAGTCTTTCATGAATTGCTGAAAACTAAAATAAGTTCATTAAAATTCAAGATCTAATAAATCAAATAATTCAAAACAAACTGCTTTTTCAAATTAGCGAGTTTTTGATTCCCGAATATCCAACTGATTAATTAATTCTTTATAACATATTCTATTTTTCTTTGACAAATAAGATAGCAGCCGTTGGCGTTTTCCCAAAATTTTACGTAGGCCTCTCTGAGATAAATAGTCTTTTCTGTGCAATTCCAAATGTGAAGAAAGTTTTCGTATCCTATTGGTGAGGCTGCGTATTTGAAATTCAACAGATCCCCCTTTTTCTTCTTTTTCTTCTTGCGAAATAACCGAGATGAATGAATTTTTTGCCATAAAATGAAATCTGTCCCCCCCCCACTTTTTCCTATCCTTTTTGTAGTGTTAGGTAGTTTTATTGATCAATAATAATAATCCCATTCAGTTTAATTTAGTATACACAATATTTTTAACAAAATTCCAAATTTGATCAAATAAAATTGTATTCGAATAGGTATACCAAAATCTTCTTTTCGGTACTCACAAAAGATAAAAATGTATTTAGACCTAAAATAGAAAAAAAGAACATTTTGGTGATCATTTATAGATCGAATTGATATGTCAATGAATCTTGTATCATAATGGAATGTAAGGCAATGCATGTGTGCATTTCTTTGTTTTCATAGATCATGCTACGGGAAATATAGGAAAAACAAATCTACCATTAACTAACGAATTTGCGGATACATATGTATCCTTACCAGACTAAAACGACTGCCATTATTGGTATCAAACCAATATCGATTCATACAAGCTAAATCTTCGAATCGATAATTAGGCCAAAGAAAGAACTTTAATTTAATTAGTTTATTTGTGTCTCTTTTTCTTTTATCCAAAACTTGACTGTTTTCCTTCTTCCCATTACAAAATGCAGCATTTCTCGAATTAAAACAAATTAGAATTCTCAATTTTCTACGACGTCTAGGGGATAAAATATTTTCAGGAACAAACAAATCATAATGATTGTTGTCTCTATTTCCAGTCATTTTTTGAGATTTTGTAATGAATTCAGCAGAATTCTTGTTATCAACAGTGCTTTTTGCTAGGTACTTTTGATTTATTTCATGTTTACTCTTATGAACCAACGAAATACCTATGGCTTGATATATAAGAAATTGTCCTTCATTTTTTATAGACAGACGGATTGGGTCGATAATCAATATTCCCTTTTTCATCAATTCTCTAAGAGTTAAATCTTTCTGAATCAGTAGAATATCCAGGCTCATTTCGCCCCTTTGAATAGAGGATATAGAAATTTCTCTTGGATTTATCAGTCTAAGCAGAAGGCAATATACTTTGATGTTATTGATCATTTTTTTATTTAAAACATCATCCCATCTCAATTGAAAACGCAAATACCTTTTTAGGAAGAAATCAAACTCCGCTTCCGTATTGTTCTTGTATTGTTTTTTATTTCGATCTTTTTTCATGTCTGATCCCACAAAACCTTCTTCAATATCTTTGTCTTGCTTTGAGAGAGATGATTCAAAACCTGCTTGGCTTGCGGATTCTTTTTTTACTTGATTTCGGTTTTCTGATTCAAGATATTTTTTTTCATTCGAAAATATTGATATATCTCTTTTTTTCTTTCCCGTGATGCTTTTATTTTCACTAGCATTTTCGTTTATATTCAAATTCAAAAGAATAAATTTGATTGGGATGGCCCATGGTTTAATCTTATACGTGTTATAAAGTATAAAAAATTCTGGGAAAAACCAACGTTCCAGATTTGATATGGGACAACTTCGTATTTCGTCATTCATTCCCATCCAATCAAAATTTTTTTTGTTTTTATTGGATAGGTTGATTTCTTGATTTTGAGGAATCGTAAGATAAAAAAGACCCTTCGTATCGATTTTATCAAGTAGTTGATAATTATTCCCCCAAGTCTTACTATATTTATTACTAGTGGTGTCAGTATCAATATTGATCCAGTCCTCAATATCTACTTTCTTTCTAAGACAAAAATTGAGAATTATCCAATCAAAATATTTTCTGTCCGGATTTTTCTCCATATCTATAATATCATCTTCGACTAGATAATTATTGATAGGGATATCTCCTAGCACATTAAAAATTTTTCGTTTATGTGTGCTGTAATTATAAATAATCTCTTGGTTATTATTTGCTTGTAATGGTAATCCATAAATAGATGAGTTTTTCTGATCTTCATAATTAATTGATTTAGATGATATAAATTTATATGCTAAAAGATCATATCTATAGTGTTTTTTAAAATTCTCTTTTTCCTTTTGTAATGAGGCGCCTTCAAAATTTTTTTGTTTTTCGTAGTGAATTAATCGGTTTTTTTCATATGAATCGCATTTCTTTAAATGGTTAGTTTTAGCTATAGAGTGTTTATTGACTCTATTTCGCCACTTTTGTGGTACTAAGCTAGACCATCTAATCGGAGATAAATGATATTGATCATGACCTTTTAACCAATTTTTCCATTGATTCATTCCAGAATTTCGAAGAGAATTATGTCTTAATTTGGAATGAAATATTTTCTGGATTCCAACAAAATAATCCTTTATTTCATTCTTAAGAAAAAAAGATGTTCCGTTATATTGAAAAATGGATCTTAACTTGTATAAGTATGAGTTAAGGGCTAGGGGTTGTGATAATTTGTAAAATACATATGCTTGTGACACGTAGGATAAGTCAAAAAAGGTCTGTGCGTTTTTATTACTACTTTTATTACTGATAGTAGAAAGTGAATTTTTTATAGTCGAAATAAAGTGAATTAGACTTTTGTTTTTTTTATAAATTCTTTCTTGATTTGTTTCATTATTAGAAATATCTTTGTCGTTGTAAATGTATTTATTAAGGATTTTTTTTGTTGATTCCCGAAAAAATTGTGCATTGATATTCGGGATATTAATGATACCTAAAAAGATATCTATGTATATCCTTTCAATCAAAAAAAACTTTATAAAATAATGTGATTTACGGATTAGTCGAGTATTTCTTCTTTTTAATATCTGCCCAATATTTTTTGGCGATTCTAATTTTTTATCATCATAACTCATTTTGTTTTTGTTAGAACTGATATTTGGGATTATAAATTCTTTTTTGTTCTCTTTTTTTATTTTTTCTATTTGAGTTATGAGTGTATTTGTTCTATCAGTCAAATTTTTTATTTTTTTTTTTGTTAATGAATAATTTGTGCAATCTGTAGATCTAATTTTACTGAACGATTCGTGAATTAGCTGCTTATTTCTTATTGAATCTTTTTCTTTTTTAGTTTCACTGAATTGATATATTTCTAGTTCTCTGAATCCAAATAATAGAATTGGGTTTATTTTTTCGAGTTCTTTTACTATTTCTTTTAGAAATAGAATGGTTTTACTAAACCGGTTTTTTATGTCTTTTGAAACATTTAGAAAAATTTTTGTTTTTTCTTTTAAAATTCTTAGAACTAGAAAACACTGCTTTTTCAATTTTCTAATTTTTTTGTTGAGTTCTTTAAAAATAGGTTCAAAAAATGAAAGGTGGTTTTGGGCAGAGCCAAAAGGCAGTTCAGTTTCCATTCCCCAAACTGTTAAAAAACAGAAATCATTTTTTTGTCCTTTCTTTTTCATTTGATTGGTATAAGTTTTTTGTAGCTTAGATTTGTGCCAAGGTTTCAGACGAAAAGGAAATAGGATCTTTATCTGAATACCGTCTGTTAGCCAGTTTTTCGGAAATTCTGTTTCTGATAATTGGACGCCATTATAAGTGCATTTAATATGCATTTCTCTATTCCAATCCTTTAAGTCCTCGGACCATTCGGGAAATTGAAACAATAGTATACGTACAATATTTTTAACTATTATCAAGAAGGGTAATAGAATATTTTTTCTAAAAATCGATTGGGTTACTAACAGAAGACCTCTTATTATTTGAGCAAATATAATACTATCCCATACTTCTGCTATTTCTATACGTGTCTTTTCTCTTCTTTTGTCTTCTTCTATTTTTTCTTTTTCTTTGTTTTTCTCACTGTCTTTTGTCTTTTTTTCTGTATAATCTGAAATTTTTAATTTTGTGTTTTTCCACATCCAATTTTTAAAAAAAAATTTCACCGGCTCAGAGATATCAAAAGAAAAAAAAACGTCTTTTTCTATTCTATCCAAAAAAAGGGGTGAATGTACATTTGCTTGAAAAAGTTTCCAAATAATTGTTTTACGTCTTTGAGCGCGCATAGAACCTTTTATTATGTCTCGACGAAAATCCGGTTGTTGTGAATAACGTATCAAAGCCTCTTGGTCTGTTTCATCAGGATTATTAGTATCTTTGGTATTAGTATCAGTATTTTGTAGGTTATCAGTAAAAATCACTACCCGTTTGGCTTTTCGTGAACGAATCTCATAATCCGTTGCCGCCCCCTCTTCGTTTTCTCCCTCCTGTTGTTCCAAGTCGTTAATTAAAGTGTATGACCATCGAGGAACTTTTTTACTGATTTCTTTTAGTCCGATAGGTTTTTTTTTTATTTTTTGATCGTTAGGGTCTCTTATAACTGCATCAAATAGAAATTTATAATTTTTTTTTTGATCTTCTGAATCCATTTTTACTTGTTCTTGTTCGGGAAGTAAAGAAAGCTCTTTAAAATTAAAATTTAAACTTGATGGTGTTTTTTCAGTACGTTCATTGATTAAGTTCAAGAAATACAAAATTTCTGTTGTTAATGGTTTTCTATCAAATGTATTTTTTGTCTGTTCAAAGTTTAGGTAATTACAAATAAGAAGGATACCATGAATCTTATTTATCCAAAAAACCTCTATGTTATTTTTTCTGGAAGTTTCATTTATGGTTGAAGTTGAAAAAAAAAATTGGATTCGTCCACGATAGGGACCATTCAAGAAGGGATCATATATTTTAGGTAAGTATTCGTTTTGAGGATTATCATTAACAAATCGAGTCTCTTTTTCGAGTATATCCCGAACAAAAAATATCCGATCTAAAGTTTTGTCTAGAGCTTTTACTCTATTTATAAATTTTTTGTTTAGGTTTTTTTTTTTTTGTTCATTGCTATAACTCCAATTATTATATAATTCATCAGAAGAGTGTTTATATGCTGTGAACAAAGACATCTTTCTTTGTATCATTTCCAAAAAAGTTGACAAACTGGGCGGGTATGTAAAAGATATTCTTTCTTTTCCATCACTTTGACATATATAAAAAAAATATTGTGACATTTCTTTTCTTACAGCATTTTCAAATTTATTGTTTTTTATATATCGGAATGGCCTATTCCATCGTTTATAGTCAAAAAGAATAGTCACAAGAGGTTTTTCAACCCAGAGGAGATCTTTTTTTTCTGTAAATATTTCTAACTTCGAATTTTCTTGATTTCCATCCACATCCATATAATAAGTTTCATAAACGGGTCTATTTTTATAGCGTGTCTCTTTAAAGTGGAATTCATCCTTTGTTTTTTCCTTTCCATTCACTCGTATCTCTTCCGTTTCATCGATTT